TATTAAGTATAGAATGAAAGGCTTGTTATTCAACAGTATAACATGACTTATATACCGGTGTCAACCAATATCAATCTCCATTGTATCCTGTTATTCATCTAGATTAACACAAATTTGCTTTTTTTACCTCATTTCACCATTCATTAAAAAAAAAAGAAATGAATGGTTTCTATAATTCTATAGATATTACTTCGCTATGATATGTAATAGCGATATATATTTCGCAATATTTCCTTTATTTAATCATTTTAAATGGGTTGCCCGGGACTCGAACCCGGAACTAGTCGGATGGAGTAGAAATTTCATTCTTTAATCAAATAAAAGAATAAAAAATCCCTCCCCAAGCCGTGCATGCATTTTTCAGTGCACACGGCTTTCCCTATGTATACATCTAAACCTGAGTTACTTCTCCAGAAGAGGAATCTTGAAACTCAACTCTTAACTACATGAACATTTCATAATCTTTTATTTTATATAGATATATAAAATACAAATTCGATATCTAGAATAGTTAAGTATCATAACATAACCAATCATTCATCATTGACCAGATCGTTGCTGAAAAGAATATCCAAATACCAAATCCTATTTCTATTTAACCTGTGCAAAGTAGAAGAATCTCTTGGAAAAATCAAAGAAAGAATCTCTTCTTCCTCTGTAAAGAATTCTTCCAATAATTCTTCTGAACCTGATCTTTTCAAAAAAGCGCGTACAGTACTTTTGTGTTTACAAGCCAACGTTTTAATACAAGAAAGCCGAAGTATATATTTTATTCTATACAAACTTTTTTTTTTTGAGGATCCATTGTAATAATGAGAAAGATTTCTGCATATTCGCAAAAACCGGTCCATAATATCAAAATCGGATGAATCGGCCCAAACCGGCTTACTAATAGGATGCCCTAATACATTACAAAATTTCGCTTTAGCCAATGATCTAATCAGAGGAATAATTGGAACTATTATATCAAGTTTTTTGCTAAAAATTTCGATTAAAAATGTATTTTGCAGCATTTGACTTCGTACCACTGAACGATTTACCCGCACATTTAAAAAATAGCCTAAAAGCTGAAATGAATGTTCGGATAATTGGTTTATATTGATCGTTCTTGGTTGAGACCAAACATAAAAAAAACCTTGCCATAAATGAATAAAATAATGTTTCCATTTATTCATCAAAAAAGGCGAATTCTTTGAAGCCAGAATGCATTTTCCTTGATATCTAGCATAATGAATGAGAGGATCCTTGAAGAATGTTAAAGTATACGAAAAATCCTTAGCAAAAACTTCTACAAGATGTTCTCTTTTTGCATAAAAAAAAATTCGTTCAAAAAAAACGCTAAAAGATTTTAATCGTAAATGAGAGGATTTATTACGTAGAAAAAGGAAGATAGATTCATATTCACATACATAAAAATTATAGAGGAACAAGAATAATCTCGGATTACTTTTTGAAAAAGTAGAAATCGAGTTTTTGGTAGTAATAAAACTATTCCAATTACTAAAATTAGAAAGAAACAATCGTAATAAATGAAAAAAAGGGGCATCTTTCACCCAGTATCGAAGGATTTGAACTAAGATTTCCAGATGGATAGGATATGGTATTCGTATATCTGACACATAATTGAAATATGTAAATTTATCCTCCAAAAAGGGAAAAATGGAATGAATTGATCTCAAATTTTTATAAGATTTTATGATTTCTGCCTCCTCTAAGGAAGAGCTTAATTCTAGGAAAAATGGAATTTCCACGACGATGGCAAAACCCTCTGATATTAGTTGAGAATAAAAATTCTTATTATAGCCCCAAAATGGATTTTTGTTAGAATCATTAGCCGAAATGATTAAATGATTCTGTTGATACATTCGAGTAATTAAACGTTTTACAATTAGTAAACTATATTTACTGTCAGAACCTCTATTTTCCACAAAAATGGATTGATTAAAATTATGACTATAAGCAAGTCCATAAATATACTCCCGAAAAATCAGTGGGTATAGGAAGTCCTGTTGGCGAGATCTAGCTCGTTCTAAATATACTTGATATTCCTTCATTTTAGAAATTCTATTTGGTCAAAGGATCAGAGATTCATTGGATTATCAAATGATACATAGTGCGATACAGTCAAAACAAGGTATTCTATCTATAGATATTAGAATAAAAAAAAACAAATATGAATAGATACCGAGAAAACAAGTTAAAACCCATTAATGGACTATCTCCGCTCGCTTGTTCCATCGAATTGTTCTAGGACAACAAGCTAGTTAGAAATCCTTTATTTTTTCGACCAATCGCTCTTTTGATTTTGGAAAAAAAAATATCTTTATCAATATACTCTTTCTTCTACACATTTATTGCTACCCCATACCATAATGGAGAATAGCTAATAATTAGGACTCATAACAAAAATCCTTAATCCATTCGTTGGAAAAACTTTTTCCACAGCAAGCACTAATCCTTTTTTAACGTATAATTAGATGTGGTAATCATTCAAATCAAA